AAACGGTTGCTTAATTACAGTATTGATTTCGGAATCTGTATATTTTGTGGTAACTGTGTTGAGTATTGTCCAACAAATTGTTTATCAATGACTGAAGAATATGAGCTTTCTACTTATGATCGTCATGAATTGAATTATAATCAAATTGCCTTGGGTCGTTTACCAATGTCAGTAATTGACGATTATACAATTCGAACAATTTTAAATTCACCTAAAAAAATAAGTAAATGAAATCAAAAAAAGTAAATCCTTTGATTAAAGATAAAGAGTAATTTCCAATTTATAAGGTTCAGTTTTGATCGAAAGGAATTCCGTTTTTTTCGTTTAGTCACTAACTACAAATTCTAACTATTGATTGGTTGGTTCGTGCTTCAATTTGGATTGAAAATCTATGAATATATCTGTAATTTTTTCGAAATCGAAATATAGTTTTGAACCACTCTTTAACTTTAAGATAAAGAATGATATTAGTCCAAGAACTGTACCTACATCAATTCACATTTCTTAGGATTTAATTCAATTAAGAACTTTTCAGAAAAAGATTTTCCTGGTGGTTCAATAAGGTCATGAAAAAATTTCAATTTATTTATCTCTTTACATATAATGGATTTGCCCGGACCAATACATGATTTTCTTTTAGTCTTTTTGGGATCCGGTCTTATATTAGGAGGCATAGGGGTAGTATTACTTACCAATCCAATTTATTCTGCTTTTTCGTTGGGATTGGTTCTTGTTTGTATATCCTTATTCTATATTCTATCAAACTCTCATTTTGTAGCTGCCGCACAGCTCCTTATTTACGTGGGAGCTATAAATATTTTAATTATATTTGCTGTCATGTTCATGAACGATTCAGAATATTACAAAGATTTTCATCTTTGGACCGTTGGGGATGGCGTTACTTTGTTGGTTTGTACAGGTATTTTTGTTTCACTAATGACTACTATTCTGGATACGTCATGGTACGGGATTATTTGGACTACAAGATCAAACCAAATTATAGAGCAAGATTTGATAAGTAACAGTCAACAAATTGGAATTCATTTATCAACAGATTTTTTTCTTCCATTTGAACTCATTTCGATAATTCTTTTAGCTGCTTTGATAGGCGCAATTGCTGTGGCCCGCCAGTAAAAAATCTTTCGAACTAGTAACCGAAATCAAAATGAAACTTTGTTCTGTGTTATCACATCCATTTCCCCTCACTTCAATCTTATTTGAAGATTGTTTATGTCTAAAATAGAAATTCTTTTTTTTGATCTATTGCCAATGGATTCCCTTATTCAGTACTTTTTTTTATTCTAGTCACTTAAACTCATTAAATTGTTTTTCATCTTGAAATGAATCAAAATTGATAAGGAGTTGGTCAATGATGCTCGAACATGTACTTATTGTGAGTGCCTATTTATTTTCTATCGGTATCTATGGATTGATCACAAGTCGAAATATGGTTAGAGCCCTTATGTGTCTTGAACTTATACTGAATGCAGTTAATATAAATTTCGTAACATTTTCTGATTTTTTTGATAGTCGCCAATTAAAAGGAAATATTTTTTCAATTTTTGTTATAGCTATTGCAGCCGCTGAAGCAGCTATTGGACCAGCTATTGTTTCCGCAATTTATCGTAACAAAAAATCAACTCGTATAAATCAATCGAATTTGTTAAATAAGTAGTAGTGTATTAATCATAGAAATTCTAATATTTATCAAGTCAAATTAACATGGATGATACATAACGTATTGATCGTGTTTACAAAAAATGCAAGAAATCAAAGTATCTTGGACCTCTCGTATGAGTCGATCTGGAAGCAGATTGATTAGAAAAATTCTGGTAAATCATTGATTCATCTGGTGTCTAAATATATGTATAATTCATTTACAAGTTTACTAGATCGAAAATTTATGATGTTCAAAAATTTATATATCCAATGTCACATTCAGTAAAGATTTATGATACATGTATAGGGTGTACTCAATGTGTCCGAGCCTGCCCCACAGATGTATTAGAGATGATACCTTGGGACGGATGTAAAGCTAAGCAAATTGCTTCTGCTCCAAGAACAGAAGACTGTGTTGGTTGTAAGAGATGTGAATCCGCCTGTCCAACGGATTACTTGAGTGTTCGAGTTTATTTATGGCATGAAACAACTCGAAGCATGGGCCTAGCTTATTGATCCCTTTCCAAAATCCCACCTGAATATATTTGATTTTTTTTTACCGACAAAAATCCCCCTGCTCGAAAAATCAAATATATAAATATATATTTGATTTTTCGAGCACGGACTTTTCTGGTCCAAGTGTATCTTGTTTTTACTACGAATTATTTTCCTTGGTTAACAATAGTGGTAGTTTTGCCAATATTCGCGGGTTCCTTGATTTTCTTTCTTCCTCATAGAGGAAATAAGATAATCAGGTGGTACACTATATTTATATGTACCGCGGAACTCCTTCTAATAACTTGTGCATTCTATTATCATTTCCAATTGGACGATCCATTAATGCAACTGACGGAGGATTATAAATGGATCAATTTTTTTGATTTTTACTGGAGATTGGGAATAGATGGACTTTCTATAGGACCTATTTTGCTGACAGGATTTATCACCACTTTAGCTACTTCAGCGGCTCGGCCGGTTACTCGAGATTCCCGATTATTCCATTTCCTGATGTTAGCAATGTATAGTGGTCAAATAGGATCATTTTCTTCTCGAGACCTTTTACTTTTTTTCATCATGTGGGAGTTAGAATTAATTCCGGTTTATCTACTTCTATCCGTGTGGGGGGGAAAAAAACGTTTATATTCAGCTACAAAGTTTATTTTGTACACTGCAGGAAGTTCCGTTTTTTTATTAATGGGAGTTCTGGGTATCGGTTTATATGGTTCCAATGAACCAACATTCAATTTTGAAATATCAGCTAATCAATCTTATCCAGTAGTACTGGAAATAATATTCTATATTGGATTTCTTATTGCTTTTGCTGTCAAATCACCGATTATACCTTTACATACATGGTTACCAGACACCCATGGAGAGGCACATTATAGTACTTGTATGCTTCTAGCCGGAATATTATTAAAAATGGGAGCATATGGATTGGTTCGGATCAATATGGAATTATTGCCCCGCGCTCATTCTATATTTGCTCCCTGGTTGATGATAGTAGGCACACTTCAAATAATCTATGCAGCTTCAGCATCTCCCGGTCAACGTAATTTAAAAAAAAGAATAGCCTATTCCTCCGTATCTCATATGGGTTTCATAATTATAGGAATTGGCTCTATAAGTGATATGGGCCTCAATGGAGCCATTTTACAAATAATATCTCATGGCTTTATTGGCGCTGCACTTTTTTTCTTGGCGGGAACGAGTTTTGATAGAATACGTCTTGTTTGTCTCGACGAAATGGGCGGAATGGCGATCCCAGTTCCAAAAATATTCACGACTTTCAGTATCTTATCGATGGCTTCCCTTGCATTACCGGGGATGAGTGGTTTTGTTGCAGAATTAATAGTATTTTTTGGACTAATTACCAGCCAAAAATTTTTTTTAATAACAAAAATACTAATTACATTTGTAATGGCAATTGGAATGATATTAACTCCTATTTATTCATTATCTATGTTACGCCAAATGTTCTATGGATACAAGTTTTTTAATGCTCCAAACTCTTATTTTTTTGATTCTGGACCGAGAGAGTTATTTGTTTCGATCTCTATCCTTTTACCTGTAATAGGTATTGGTATTTATCCGGATTTCGTTTTCTCACTATCCGTTGACAAGGTCGAAGATATTATATCTAATTATTTTTATAGATAATTATAGATAATTATTAAAAAAATGAATAAAATAAAAAATCAAACATCAATCTTATACTATAATAAGAATAAGATGTTTAAAAAATTCGTTGTACAATTACAAAAAACAAATATTTTTTCTTCTCTTAAGTTTAAGTTAAAAATAAAAATGAATTATACTTTTAACCGGATATGTTTGGCCTTTGTAAGAACCTTTTGAATCAAACTAGTGATTCAAAAGGTTCTCGATGGCTTACACGACGTTTTCTTATATATATGCTGTCCCATGTTTATTTGTGTTCATTAGGTTCTTTCTTCAGTTAGATGTTAGGGTAAATGAACCATAACTATGTAGCCCTATTCCTAATAGATTGACCCCAAAATAGCATATCCAAATTATAAGAAATCCCATAGAGGCTACAATTGCAGAATTTACAACCTCAAAATTTTGATTTGTTCGAATATGTAAATAAATCGCGAATACGGTCCAAGTAATAAATGCCCAAGTTTCTTTCGGATCCCAATTCCAATATGAGCCCCATGCCTCATTTGCCCATACTGCTCCCGAAAGAATACCTATGGTTAAAAAGATAAAACCTATACCAATAATACGATAACTCCAATGATCCAATTGTTGAATCAATTGAGACCTATAATAATTCCTAGAAGAGATTAAGGAAGTGTTCCATAAAACATTGTTTCTTTCGTTCATGTATTGGATCTCATCAAAACAAAACGACTCATTATTGCTTTTCTCAAAAATACCTATGACTTTGCGAGATGTAATGACTATAAGAGCTACTGATAATAATGATCCACATAAAAGAGATGCATAGCCCAATACCATCATACTTACATGCATCATTAACCAATGAGATTGGAGAGCGGGTACTAATAGTACGGATTGATGCATTTCGGTTAAAAAACCAGAAGTAGCAAAGCCTTGGGTAAAAATAACACTTGGCGCGGTTATTGCGCTTAAAGGTTTTTTTTTTTTTTTTAAATACGGAACCATATGAATAATGGACAAACTCCATGAAAGAAAAATGAATGATTCGTATAAATCACTTAAAGGTAAATGCCTTGAATAAATCCAACGAGTAATTAATAATCCTGTTATACAGACAAAAGTAGTTTTTATGCCTTTTTCTGATGAATCATATAGTTTTGCGCTTTCATTAACTAATAAGATTATCAAACGAATTGAAATTATAATTGAAACAACCGAAAAGGATATATGAGTTAATATATGCTCTAAAATGGAAAATATCATAAAAAAATTATAAAAAAAGAGGAGAATCTCCCAATTATAGAAATGGAAATCGGGAATTGAATTCATTATAGGACTTACTCTTTTATAAGATGCCATGCCGCCACTCGGACTCGAACCGAGATGCTCTAGCACTGCTTCCTAAGAGCAGCGTGTCTACCGATTTCACCATAGCGGCTTTTCGAAATCATAATAACCTATTTTTATTCAATTGTCGAGGTTAAAGTACTCAATCATTCAATATTTTTGAGTTTTATTTTATAAGAAACATTGAAATTCATGAATAAAGAAATTGATGAATCAAAACTCGTTTAAAAAATAGTGATTTGAACCTAGTTACTAGTTACAATAATAATCCTTATTTTTTATTATTTTATTTAATATTTAGATTTATAGTGTCTATTTTATTTAACGTAACATTAACAATGGAGTTCTTTTAGTTTATACTCTCCTAAAATGGAACTTTTCTAACTACATAGTTTTTACCGCAATTCAATGTTCTTTTTTTCTTTTTATTATTTTTTTTATGACCAAAATTTATACATTTCTCGTATAAAATATCCATTGATAAAAGCTTCTTGTCGCATTTAGGTGGATATTTTATACGAGGGATATAAGGGATATATAAGGATAAGGATTATATATATTGATAATGATTTTTTTAAATGAGTGTTCCGAAAATTCCAAAACAAGTTTTAAACTTTAAAAATTAAAATGAATAAAAAAATGAATACATAAAATAAATACAATAAGAGATAAGAAGAAATTCGGCCACCACCTATATATTTGATACCCTCTCCGACAAAAAAACTTGTAATACCGACTCTATTCGTAATTCCTTCAATTACTCGTTTCTCAAAAAAATAAGTTAGTTGAGCTAATCCTCTTATACCGTTATTTAAGGATATTGCATAAAAAACATCTATGTAACCACGATTATATGACCAATCATATATCACATTTATTATTTTTTCCCAAAGAATTCGATTGGGAACACTTTTAAGAAATGAATTTCGGAAGTTCAAATTTTGTAAAGATGAATAAACAGGCTTATATAAAAAAGACGCTATAAATATTCCGATATAAGCTATACTCAATGAAAAACTTGCATTTGTCACAAATTCATACCAATCCACAGAATTATTTGAATTTTGATATATTATAGCTGGAGTTAACAATTTTGATAATATATCAAAATCCATTCCTTGTTGATTCATAGGAATTCCTATGGCTCCAACGAACAAAGTAAATATACCTAATACAAGCATAGGAAATAGCATAGTACTATCCGATTCATGGGGATACGAAAAAGTGTTCTTAATGTCAAAATGAGCAATAGTAATAAAGGGTCGCGTCATCTTTCTTATATTAATATCAATTGGATATGTCTTCTTCCCCAAAAAAGAAATCCTTTCATTATTATTCATTGTTAATAAAGATAATAACCGAAAATCTTTTTTAATTATTTTTTTCCCTTCTTTATCTTTTCCCCATAGACATATTGAATAAAACGAGTTATTTGGTTTACCGCTGTTTTTTTGAAAATTAACATTTAAAGAGCCCTCAAACGTAAGTAAATAGATCCGAAACATATAAAATGCAGTTAATCCTGCTGTGGAAAAAGCTATTATTGCAAAAATCGGTGAATACAACCAACTATCATTAAGAATTTCATCTTTGGACCAAAAACAGGCAAGGGGTGGAATACCACAAAGGGAAAGTATACCTAATAAAAAAGCAGTTTTTGTAATTGGCACATGTTTTATTAAACCACCCATAAGAACCATATTTTGACTTTTATCTGGAGAATATCCAACAATAGCTTCCATTGAATGAATGATTGATCCGGACCCTAAAAACAACAATGCTTTTGAATAAGCATGAGTAATCAAATGAAATAAAGCAGCTCGATAAGACCCAATACCTAGAGCTAACATCATATAACCCAATTGAGACATTGTAGAATAGGCTAAACTTCTCTTAATATCTTTTTGAGCAAGAGCTAAAGTAGCTCCTAATAGTAATGTTATTATACCTATTAAAGCTATTATATTCATTATGTAAGGTATAACCATGAAAATAGGAAGAAGCCGAGCGACAAGAAAAATTCCTGCTGCTACCATAGTAGCAGCATGTATAAGAGCTGAAATAGGAGTAGGTCCTTCCATAGCGTCAGGTAACCATATGTGAAGGGGGAATTGAGCGGATTTAGCAATTGCACCAGAAAATAATAAGAAGGCACACAAAGTAACAAATAAAAAATGAACTTCATTATTATAAATCAAACTATTGAATATTTCAAACAAATCCCGAAATTCGAAACTGCCCGTTATCCAATAAAGACCTAAAATTCCTAATAATAAACCAAAATCCCCTACACGATTAGTTACAAACGCTTTTTGACAAGCATTCGCGGCAATCGTTCGTGTGAACCAAAAACCTATTAATAGATAAGAACACACTCCAACTAATTCCCAAAAGATATAAATTTGTATCAAATTAGAACTAGTCACTAATCCCAACATTGAAGTATTGAAAAAACTCATATAAGCAAAAAATCTCAAATATCCTTGATCATGAGACATATAATTGTCACTATAAATAAGAACCATAATTCCAACAGTAGTAACTAAGATTAACATAATAGAAGTAAGTGGATCGATCAAGTAGCTGAACTCTAAAGAAAAGTCATTATTGATGGTCCAAGACCATACATATTGATAGATATAACTGTTATTTATTTGCTGAATAGACAGATTGGCTGAAAAAATCATAACTATACTTAACAATAAAACACTAGGAAAAGCCCACATGCGGCGAAGATTTTTTGTTGCCTTCGGAAAAAGGAGAAGTCCCACCCCTATTAACATAGGAATTATAACTGGAATGAAAGGTATGATCCATGAATATTGGTATGTATATTCCATAAAAATAAATATAAATCTTTTATTCTTAGTTAACTGTTTCTGATTCATCCGCTCTTATTTTTTTTTTGAAAGGAGTCAGTTAATAAAAAAAATTAAGATTAAGATATGTAAAACTAAAATAAATATTTTTTATTCTTAATTATTCTAAATCTTTTCCAAATACTTCAAACAAAAAAATATTTCAAATCAAGAAGTTAGAATTGGTCAAATGAGATGACCAAGTTACCATTGAAAAATAAATACTTATTTTTTTAAGTAAGATTTTATGAAACTACAAAAAAAAAAAATAAAGATTTCAATTCTTTTTACAATTTACATAATACAATATTTGAATCTCTAGAGAGAGTAAGGACAAATAATTACACCAAAAAGAATATGTTGAATTCATAAAAGACAGACACAGTCCATAACTTAACCCCAGAAAATAAAAAAAGAGTTATTTTTTTTTTTTAGTTCGTTTATTCAGAATCATTAACCAATGAAGTTTTTTAATTGAGTGAAGGAATTACAAAAATAAAAGGACTTATTTTTTATATAAAAAATAATGTATACTTTAACAGATTAACTACTAGTCTCATTTTAATTTTACAATTTTCATTAGGTGCACTTTTTTTTTGAGCTTGACCAATTAAGCAATTAATATAAAAAAAAAGTTATTAACGTTTTTTTATTAAATTCAAAAAGAAAAGGTTGGTTTCTTATTTCTTAAACTTTTTGATGTATTTTATTACATGTATAAATATAGCATGACGAAAATAAACAACATAAAGACACAACCGCTTTGGTTTATATTTTTATATTTTTTTATGAAAAGAGTCGAATTTAGACAATAAAGAGAGAATTATATATTATATAGTAAAAAACAATTAGTAAAAAACAATTGGTTTTTAACAATAGATGTCTTTCACATCCAACTATAGAACTGAATACCCTATCATAATTTTTTAATGGCAGTTCCAAAAAAACGTACTTCCATATCAAAAAAACGAATTCGTAATAATATTTGGAAAAGGAAGGGGTATTGGGTAGCATTAAAAGTTTTTTCATTAGCGAAATCTCTTTCTACAGGTAATTCAAAAAGTTTTTTTGTATAACAAGAAATAAATAATTAAACATTGGAATAATCTAGATCTATCTCTGACTCTAAAAAGAGTCTAGTTTTGAATTTCGTTTAGAATTTATACTAATTTATATAGAAAAATTTTTTTATATATAAATTATTATATCTATTAAATTATTATATCTATATATATATATAAATTATTTTCAAATAGGAAAGAACAAATATTTATTCGAAAAGAACAAACATAAGATAATATAAGATCTTAAATCCAAATTAATGATTCGTTGAAACTAATTTTTAAAGTTTAAAACTTGTTTTGGAATTTTCGGAACACTCATTTAAAAAAATCATTATCAATATATATAATCCTTATCCTTATATATCCCTTATATCCCTCGTATAAAATATCCACCTAAATGCGACAAGAAGCTTTTATCAATGGATATTTTATACGAGAAATGTATAAATTTTGGTCATAAAAAAAATAATAAAAAGAAAAAAAGAACATTGAATTGCGGTAAAAACTATGTAGTTAGAAAAGTTCCATTTTAGGAGAGTATAAACTAAAAGAACTCCATTGTTAATGTTACGTTAAATAAAATAGACACTATAAATCTAAATATTAAATAAAATAATAAAAAATAAGGATTATTATTGTAACTAGTAACTAGGTTCAAATCACTATTTTTTAAACGAGTTTTGATTCATCAATTTCTTTATTCATGAATTTCAATGTTTCTTATAAAATAAAACTCAAAAATATTGAATGATTGAGTACTTTAACCTCGACAATTGAATAAAAATAGGTTATTATGATTTCGAAAAGCCGCTATGGTGAAATCGGTAGACACGCTGCTCTTAGGAAGCAGTGCTAGAGCATCTCGGTTCGAGTCCGAGTGGCGGCATGGCATCTTATAAAAGAGTAAGTCCTATAATGAATTCAATTCCCGATTTCCATTTCTATAATTGGGAGATTCTCCTCTTTTTTTATAATTTTTTTATGATATTTTCCATTTTAGAGCATATATTAACTCATATATCCTTTTCGGTTGTTTCAATTATAATTTCAATTCGTTTGATAATCTTATTAGTTAATGAAAGCGCAAAACTATATGATTCATCAGAAAAAGGCATAAAAACTACTTTTGTCTGTATAACAGGATTATTAATTACTCGTTGGATTTATTCAAGGCATTTACCTTTAAGTGATTTATACGAATCATTCATTTTTCTTTCATGGAGTTTGTCCATTATTCATATGGTTCCGTATTTAAAAAAAAAAAAAAAACCTTTAAGCGCAATAACCGCGCCAAGTGTTATTTTTACCCAAGGCTTTGCTACTTCTGGTTTTTTAACCGAAATGCATCAATCCGTACTATTAGTACCCGCTCTCCAATCTCATTGGTTAATGATGCATGTAAGTATGATGGTATTGGGCTATGCATCTCTTTTATGTGGATCATTATTATCAGTAGCTCTTATAGTCATTACATCTCGCAAAGTCATAGGTATTTTTGAGAAAAGCAATAATGAGTCGTTTTGTTTTGATGAGATCCAATACATGAACGAAAGAAACAATGTTTTATGGAACACTTCCTTAATCTCTTCTAGGAATTATTATAGGTCTCAATTGATTCAACAATTGGATCATTGGAGTTATCGTATTATTGGTATAGGTTTTATCTTTTTAACCATAGGTATTCTTTCGGGAGCAGTATGGGCAAATGAGGCATGGGGCTCATATTGGAATTGGGATCCGAAAGAAACTTGGGCATTTATTACTTGGACCGTATTCGCGATTTATTTACATATTCGAACAAATCAAAATTTTGAGGTTGTAAATTCTGCAATTGTAGCCTCTATGGGATTTCTTATAATTTGGATATGCTATTTTGGGGTCAATCTATTAGGAATAGGGCTACATAGTTATGGTTCATTTACCCTAACATCTAACTGAAGAAAGAACCTAATGAACACAAATAAACATGGGACAGCATATATATAAGAAAACGTCGTGTAAGCCATCGAGAACCTTTTGAATCACTAGTTTGATTCAAAAGGTTCTTACAAAGGCCAAACATATCCGGTTAAAAGTATAATTCATTTTTATTTTTAACTTAAACTTAAGAGAAGAAAAAATATTTGTTTTTTGTAATTGTACAACGAATTTTTTAAACATCTTATTCTTATTATAGTATAAGATTGATGTTTGATTTTTTATTTTATTCATTTTTTTAATAATTATCTATAATTATCTATAAAAATAATTAGATATAATATCTTCGACCTTGTCAACGGATAGTGAGAAAACGAAATCCGGATAAATACCAATACCTATTACAGGTAAAAGGATAGAGATCGAAACAAATAACTCTCTCGGTCCAGAATCAAAAAAATAAGAGTTTGGAGCATTAAAAAACTTGTATCCATAGAACATTTGGCGTAACATAGATAATGAATAAATAGGAGTTAATATCATTCCAATTGCCATTACAAATGTAATTAGTATTTTTGTTATTAAAAAAAATTTTTGGCTGGTAATTAGTCCAAAAAATACTATTAATTCTGCAACAAAACCACTCATCCCCGGTAATGCAAGGGAAGCCATCGATAAGATACTGAAAGTCGTGAATATTTTTGGAACTGGGATCGCCATTCCGCCCATTTCGTCGAGACAAACAAGACGTATTCTATCAAAACTCGTTCCCGCCAAGAAAAAAAGTGCAGCGCCAATAAAGCCATGAGATATTATTTGTAAAATGGCTCCATTGAGGCCCATATCACTTATAGAGCCAATTCCTATAATTATGAAACCCATATGAGATACGGAGGAATAGGCTATTCTTTTTTTTAAATTACGTTGACCGGGAGATGCTGAAGCTGCATAGATTATTTGAAGTGTGCCTACTATCATCAACCAGGGAGCAAATATAGAATGAGCGCGGGGCAATAATTCCATATTGATCCGAACCAATCCATATGCTCCCATTTTTAATAATATTCCGGCTAGAAGCATACAAGTACTATAATGTGCCTCTCCATGGGTGTCTGGTAACCATGTATGTAAAGGTATAATCGGTGATTTGACAGCAAAAGCAATAAGAAATCCAATATAGAATATTATTTCCAGTACTACTGGATAAGATTGATTAGCTGATATTTCAAAATTGAATGTTGGTTCATTGGAACCATATAAACCGATACCCAGAACTCCCATTAATAAAAAAACGGAACTTCCTGCAGTGTACAAAATAAACTTTGTAGCTGAATATAAACGTTTTTTTCCCCCCCACACGGATAGAAGTAGATAAACCGGAATTAATTCTAACTCCCACATGATGAAAAAAAGTAAAAGGTCTCGAGAAGAAAATGATCCTATTTGACCACTATACATTGCTAACATCAGGAAATGGAATAATCGGGAATCTCGAGTAACCGGCCGAGCCGCTGAAGTAGCTAAAGTGGTGATAAATCCTGTCAGCAAAATAGGTCCTATAGAAAGTCCATCTATTCCCAATCTCCAGTAAAAATCAAAAAAATTGATCCATTTATAATCCTCCGTCAGTTGCATTAATGGATCGTCCAATTGGAAATGATAATAGAATGCACAAGTTATTAGAAGGAGTTCCGCGGTACATATAAATATAGTGTACCACCTGATTATCTTATTTCCTCTATGAGGAAGAAAGAAAATCAAGGAACCCGCGAATATTGGCAAAACTACCACTATTGTTAACCAAGGAAAATAATTCGTAGTAAAAACAAGATACACTTGGACCAGAAAAGTCCGTGCTCGAAAAATCAAATATATATTTATATATTTGATTTTTCGAGCAGGGGGATTTTTGTCGGTAAAAAAAAATCAAATATATTCAGGTGGGATTTTGGAAAGGGATCAATAAGCTAGGCCCATGCTTCGAGTTGTTTCATGCCATAAATAAACTCGAACACTCAAGTAATCCGTTGGACAGGCGGATTCACATCTCTTACAACCAACACAGTCTTCTGTTCTTGGAGCAGAAGCAATTTGCTTAGCTTTACATCCGTCCCAAGGTATCATCTCTAATACATCTGTGGGGCAGGCTCGGACACATTGAGTACACCCTATACATGTATCATAAATCTTTACTGAATGTGACATTGGATATATAAATTTTTGAACATCATAAATTTTCGATCTAGTAAACTTGTAAATGAATTATACATATATTTAGACACCAGATGAATCAATGATTTACCAGAATTTTTCTAATCAATCTGCTTCCAGATCGACTCATACGAGAGGTCCAAGATACTTTGATTTCTTGCATTTTTTGTAAACACGATCAATACGTTATGTATCATCCATGTTAATTTGACTTGATAAATATTAGAATTTCTATGATTAATACACTACTACTTATTTAACAAATTCGATTGATTTATACGAGTTGATTTTTTGTTACGATAAATTGCGGAAACAATAGCTGGTCCAATAGCTGCTTCAGCGGCTGCAATAGCTATAACAAAAATTGAAAAAATATTTCCTTTTAATTGGCGACTATCAAAAAAATCAGAAAATGTTACGAAATTTATATTAACTGCATTCAGTATAAGTTCAAGACACATAAGGGCTCTAACCATATTTCGACTTGTGATCAATCCATAGATACCGATAGAAAATAAATAGGCACTCACAATAAGTACATGTTCGAGCATCATTGACCAACTCCTTATCAATTTTGATTCATTTCAAGATGAAAAACAATTTAATGAGTTTAAGTGACTAGAATAAAAAAAAGTACTGAATAAGGGAATCCATTGGCAATAGATCAAAAAAAAGAATTTCTATTTTAGACATAAACAATCTTCAAATAAGATTGAAGTGAGGGGAAATGGATGTGATAACACAGAACAAAGTTTCATTTTGATTTCGGTTACTAGTTCGAAAGATTTTTTACTGGCGGGCCACAGCAATTGCGCCTATCAAAGCAGCTAAAAGAATTATCGAAATGAGTTCAAATGGAAGAAAAAAATCTGTTGATAAATGAATTCCAATTTGTTGACTGTTACTTATCAAATCTTGCTCTATAATTTGGTTTGATCTTGTAGTCCAAATAATCCCGTACCATGACGTATCCAGAATAGTAGTCATTAGTGAAACAAAAATACCTGTACAAACCAACAAAGTAACGCCATCCCCAACGGTCCAAAGATGAAAATCTTTGTAATATTCTGAATCGTTCATGAACATGACAGCAAATATAATTAAAATATTTATAGCTCCCACGTAAATAAGGAGCTGTGCGGCAGCTACAAAATGAGAGTTTGATAGAATATAGAATAAGGATATACAAACAAGAACCAATCCCAACGAAAAAGCAGAATAAATTGGATTGGTAAGTAATACTACCCCTATGCCTCCTAATATAAGACCGGATCCCAAAAAGACTAAAAGAAAATCATGTATTGGTCCGGGCAAATCCATTATATGTAAAGAGATAAATAAATTGAAATTTTTTCATGACCTTATTGAACCACCAGGAAAATCTTTTTCTGAAAAGTTCTTAATTGAATTAAATCCTAAGAAATGTGAATTGATGTAGGTACAGTTCTTGGACTAATATCATTCTTTATCTTAAAGTTAAAGAGTGGTTCAAAACTATATTTCGATTTCGAAAAAATTACAGATATATTCATAGATTTTCAATCCAAATTGAAGCACGAACCAACCAATCAATAGTTAGAATTTGTAGTTAGTGACTAAACGAAAAAAACGGAATTCCTTTCGATCAAAACTGAACCTTATAAATTGGAAATTACTCTTTATCTTTAATCAAAGGATTTACTTTTTTTGATTTCATTTACTTATTTTTTTAGGTGAATTTAAAATTGTTCGAATTGTATAATCGTCAATTACTGACATTGGTAAACGACCCAAGGCAATTTGATTATAATTCAATT